AATAAGGTGCCTGAATAAAGGATTATTTTGATAGAATAAATCATGTAAATATTACTCTTATTGTAACTCTAAGAATTAAACTTTTCCTTAAATATCAAAAATTTATGTGCAACATACACCTAGATACAAAAAGATAAGCTAATTAAGCTACTAGGTTCATACCCTAATTATAGAAGTAAAAGCTTCTTCTTTTTAATAGCTAAAAATTTCAATATATTAATATTTTTTTACATAATAGTTTTAGGAACAGTAGTATCTTTATCAGCAAATAACTGACTAATAATTTGAACAGGTTTAGAAATTTCAATTATATCTATTATACCTATAATCTCTAATAAAAATTTTTTATCATCAGAAGCATCAGTTAAATATTTTATAATTCAAAGAATTAGTTCATCAATAATAATATTGGGGGTATTATTATTGTTAATTAATTCAAAAATTGAATATCAAATTATTCTAACTAGATCTATGATATTTAAAATAGGGGTTGCTCCATTTCACAACTGAATTCTTGAAATAATTGAAAGAGTAGAACTAATAGTTATATTTCTGCTTTTAACTATTATAAAAATTGCACCACTAAATATACTTAGATACTTAATATTCAAAAACAACCTATTTATTTGTATATCTCTTCTAATTGGTTCTATATTAGGATTAACTCAAACATCTATACGAAAAATAATATGCTATTCTTCAATCTTTAACCTAAGTTTTATTTTAGCATCAATTTCAATAAATTCAATTTGATGATTATATATAATAATTTATTCAACAATACTAATTATAATTTTATTATTGATAAATAAAATAAACATTAATTATATTAATCAACTTTCACTTAATGAAAATAAAATAAGCCTAAAAATAAACATATGATTAGCCATATTAAGAATGGGAGGTATACCTCCTATGATAGGCTTTATACTTAAATTGATAATCATTCAAATAATAATAATAAACAAAGAATTCCTATTAAGAATTATTATAATTGTATCTTCAACATTAGTTATATTTTATTACTTACGTATATCATTTATCTCAATCTTGTTTAGTGCATCAACTTTAAAATGAAAAATTATGAATAACATAAAAAGATCAAGCTGAATTATAATAGTAAATATTACTATAATGCCATTAATGTTAACACTTAAAACTTAAGATTTTAAGTTAAACAAACTATTAACCTTCAAAGTTAAATTTACCAATAAAACTTAGTAAATCTTAAGTTTTAGGTTAAATTTAACCATCTTTAAATTTGCAATCTAAAATTTTTAATAAAATATAAAACTTATATTAGGAGAATATAAATTCATAAATAAATTTACAGTTTATCTCTTTTAATCAGACATCCCAATGATTAAATGATTATTTTCCACTAATCATAAAGATATTGGAACTATATACTTTATATTTGGTATATGATCAGGAATAGTGGGAATAATACTAAGTATAATTATTCGAATTGAACTAGGTCAGCCAGGATCATTTATTAGAAATGATCAAGTATATAATGTAGTTGTTACTTCTCATGCATTCATTATAATTTTTTTTATAGTTATACCTATCATAATCGGAGGTTTTGGAAATTGACTTCTACCTTTAATAATTGCTGCTCCAGATATAGCATTTCCTCGACTAAATAATATAAGATTCTGACTTTTACCTCCATCTATTACTTTACTGATAATAAGATCCATAGTAGAAATAGGTGCTGGAACTGGGTGAACAGTATATCCACCACTATCTTCAAATATTTCACACTCAGGAGCAAGAGTAGACCTTGCAATTTTCTCCTTACATTTAGCAGGAATCTCATCAATCTTAGGAGCTATTAATTTTATTACTACCGTAATAAACATGCGATCTCCAGGGATAAAAATAGACCAAACACCATTATTTGTATGATCAGTATTAATCACTGCTATTTTACTCCTATTATCATTACCTGTACTGGCAGGTGCTATCACCATACTATTAACAGACCGAAATCTTAACACTTCTTTTTTTGATCCTTCGGGTGGAGGTGATCCAATTTTATACCAACACTTATTTTGATTTTTCGGACACCCTGAAGTATATATTTTAATTCTACCAGGATTTGGTTTAATTTCACACATTATTATACAAGAGAGAGGAAAAAATGAATCATTTGGGTACATTGGAATAGTTTATGCTATAATATCAATTGGTATTTTAGGATTTGTTGTATGAGCTCATCATATGTTCACAGTAGGTATAGATGTAGATACACGAGCTTATTTCACCTCAGCTACCATAATTATTGCAGTACCAACTGGAATTAAGGTATTTAGCTGATTAGCTACAATACATGGAGTAACTTTAAAAATATCAATTTCAATAATATGATCAGCAGGATTCGTATTCTTATTTACTATCGGAGGATTAACAGGAATTATCTTATCAAATTCCTCAATCGATATCGTTTTACATGATACTTACTATGTAGTTGCTCACTTTCACTACGTCCTTTCTATAGGAGCAGTATTTGCAATCATAGCAGGATTTATTCACTGATATCCCTTATTGACAGGTACAACTATAAACTCTAAATGATTAAAAATTCAATTCTCAACATTGTTTATAGGAGTAAATATAACATTCTTCCCACAACACTTCTTAGGATTAAGAGGTATACCACGACGTTACTCTGATTACCCAGATACATACACAACTTGAAATACTTTATCCTCAATTGGAAGATTAATTTCAATAATTAGAGTCTTTATATTAATTTTCATAATTTGAGAAAGTTTAATCTCTAAACGAATCCCCATCTTTAAAACTTACAATTATTCTTCAATTGAATGAATACAGTCTAACCCTCCTAATGAACACTCATATAATGAACTACCTATTATAAGAAACTAATCTAATATGGCAGAAATCACTATGCAGTGAATTTAAGATTCATTCATGAATAATTATATTTTATTAGAAATTAATTCATGAATTAATTTAAGATTTCAAGATCCAACTAGACCTATAATAGAACAACTAATTATATTTCATGATCATACAATAATAATTATTATAGTAATTACAATTACCGTTGGTTATATTATAATTACACTAACATTTAATAAATTCAATAACCGATTCCTTCTAGAAAGACAATTAATTGAATTAATTTGAACTTTAACTCCAGCATTAATACTAATTTTTATTGCCATACCTTCATTACGAATTTTATATATAATTGAAGAAACAAAAACTCCTATGGTATCTGTTAAAGCGGTTGGTCATCAATGATATTGATCTTATGAATACTCAGATTTTAAATCTATTGAATTTGACTCATACATAAAACCTTCTTCACAAATAGAAAACCATGAATTCCGATTATTAGACACAGATAACCGAATAGTAATACCATTCAATACTCAAATTCGAATTTTAATTACATCAACTGACGTAATTCATTCATGAACAATTCCATCATTAGGAATCAAAATTGATGCCTCACCTGGACGAATCAACCAAGGGAATATTTTAATTTCACGCCCAGGATTATTCTTTGGACAATGCTCAGAGATCTGTGGATCAAATCATAGATTTATACCAATTGTTATAGAATCAATTAATTTCAAATCTTTCTTAAACTGAATTAAAAGAAACTCATTAGATTACTTAAATGCAAGTGTTGGTCTCTTAAACCAAATTATAGTAGAAAAAGCGAATACTTCTAATGGGAGGGTTTAGTTTAAAAAAACATTAATTCGTCAAATTAAAATTATTTCTAATAAAATAACTCTTTATACCACAAATAGCACCTATATGATGACTTACTCTAAGAGTACTATTTAACATTAACATAATAATTACTATTTCAACAATTTACTTTAATAAAAATATTTTAATAAAAAATTACTTAACTTTTAAAAAAAAAAACTTAAATTGAAAATGATAACAAACTTATTCTCTACATTTGACCCTTGCACTGGAACTATATCATTAAATTGAATTAGAGTATTAATAATAATAGTTATTATACCTTTAAAATTCTGAAACTTACCTAACAAACAAACATTAATTTTTAACAAAATAATTAAAATTTTAAATAAAGAAATTATAATACTTATAAAGTATAAGGGTACAAGAATTATACTAATCAGAATCTTCTTATTAATTTTAATTAATAACATAATAGGACTAATACCTTATATTTTCACCTCTTCGTCTCATTTAGTATATTCACTAACCTTAGCTTTACCTTTATGATCAGGTATAATACTTTATGGGTGAATTAACAAAACAAACAATATATTCACCCACATAGTACCAACAGGTACACCAAGCATCTTAATACCTTTTATAGTATTAATTGAAACAATTAGAAATTTAATTCGTCCCGGATCACTTGCTGTTCGATTAACAGCTAATATAATTGCTGGGCACTTACTTATATCTCTTTTAGGAAACAACTGCACAAGAAATCCTACCCTTTTATTAACATTAATAGCTATCTTTATTATTCTTATATTATTTGAAATAGCTGTAGCAATAATTCAAGCATATGTATTCATAACATTAAGAACTTTATATTCTAGAGAAATTTAAATGAAAAATCACCCATTCCATTTAGTAGACAACAGTCCATGACCTATTTCAGGATCATTAGGACTTATAACAACAACTTCAGGAATAATTATATGATTCCACAAAATAAATTATATACTAATATTAATTGGCATTATAATTATTCTTCTTACTATAATTCAATGGTGACGAGATGTTACTCGAGAATCAACTTTTCAAGGAATACATACTAATAAAGTTTCAATAAGAATAAAAATTGGAATAATTATATTTATTACATCTGAAATCCTGTTTTTCTCATCATTTTTCTGAACATTTATACACAGAAGATTATCTCCAAATGTAGAAATTGGAATAACATGACCACCCTCAGGAATTAAAATTTTTAATCCAATAAATATTCCAATATTAAATACTATAATCTTACTTTCATCTGGAATATCTATAACCTGAGCACATAACGCAATCATCAACAAAAATTTATCCCAGCTAATACAAAGAATATATATTACCATTGGATTAGGATTATACTTCTCCTCACTTCAATTCTATGAATATTATGAATCACCATTTTCTATAGCAGATTCAATTTATGGATCAGCATTCTTTATAAGAACTGGTTTCCACGGAATTCACGTAATTATTGGTACTATATTTATTATAGTATCAACATTACGTATTAATAAACTTCATATATCAAATAAACATCATATTGGATTTGAAGCATCAGCTTGATATTGACATTTTGTAGATGTTGTATGACTATTTCTATACCTTCTAATCTACTGATGAGGAAGATAAATTTACTTAATATAAATAGTATAATTAGCTTCCAACTAAAAAGTTCATAAACTTGAAGTGAATAATTAATATTTCATTAATTTACATATTTATAATTTCTTCAGTTACAGTTAGACTTACACTATTTATCATAATAACTAGAAAAAAAATAATTATCGACAAACAAAAAGCAAGACCATTTGAATGTGGATTTAATCCTATATCAAATAAACGTTTACCATTTTCTATCCATTTTTTCTTAATTGCAGTTTTATTTTTAATCTTTGATATTGAAATTATTATTATTATACCAATAATCTTTTCATTAAAATTTGTCATATTAAAAGTATGAATAATATCTTCGTACTTAATTATTATAACACTCTTAGCAGGTCTATATAATGAATGATTCCAAGGAATACTAAAATGAACCAACTAGGATTGTAGTTAAAAATAACATTTAATTTGCAATTAAAAAGTACTATGAAGTTAATCTTTAACATAGAAGTAAAATATTACATTTAGTTTCGACCTAAAATTAAAGATATAATTTCTTCATGTTTTAATTGAAGCCAAAAAGTGAGGCATTTTATTGTTAATAAAAATAATGAACTAAGTTCCAATTAAAAGGAGAAAAGAATAAAAATAGCTTCTAACTAATTTTTAAAGCGGTTAAATTCCGTTTACTCCTTAACTATATTCATATAGTTTAATTATAAAACATTTTATTTTCAATAAAAAAAAAGTTTATAAACTTATGAATTACTACAAGAATTTTATCACCTTAATATCTTCAATATTATACTCTTTATTAAGCTATTGCAATTAAAAAATTAAAATAAATCATAAGAAATAAGTAAATAATGAAACCCCAAAAGAAAAAAATAAATAGTTCTGAATATAATTAGAAAAATAAATTAAAAAGTAAGAAATACCATAACCACTATAATATTCCCCTCAATAAGAAATAGAATCAAAAAACCAAGAACTCCTATAAAATACATTATAAACATAAAATAAATGACTATTCATAAACCACATAAATCTATTAAAATAATAATAATTTAAATTAAATAAATAGTTAAAATTAAAGACCTCAAAACCAAAAAACCCCCCTAATAAAACAAATATAAAACTCAAAATTTTAATATAAAATGGAAGAAAAAAAAACATTATATCACAATTTATTATCCAAATAAAAAAACAACCAAAAGAAATAGAAAAAATTGAAAGTAAAGAAATCCTTAACTTTATATAATCTAAATTTTCCTGAAAACATATTAACCTAATAAACTTTACATTATAAAATATTCTATAATAAAATAATCGAAAAGAATAGCAACAAGTTAAACCCAATCTTAAATAAATTAAACCATATATAAGAAAATTTAAACCATTAAAAATAGATATCTCAACAAAAAAATCCTTAGAGTAAAAACCAGATAAAAAAGGAATACCACATAAAGCTATTCTTGAAATATTAAAACATACTGAAGTAACAGGTATAAATAAACATAAAGAACCTATTATACGAATATCTTGATTATCATATATATAATAAATGTAAATACCAGCACATAAAAACAATATGGACTTAAACATTGCATGAGTTAACAAATGAAAATAACCTAAATCAAGTAAACCTAAATACAATGAAGTTATTATTAAACCTAATTGACTTAAAGTAGATAAAGCAATAATTTTTTTTAAATCATATTCATAATTTGCACAAAAAGAAGAAAAAATTAACGTAAATATACTTAAATATAAAAGAAAATTTCTTGAAATAAATAAATTTCTAAAAAATCGGAATAAAAGATAAATTCCAGCAGTGACTAAGGTAGATGAATGAACAAGAGCTGAAACTGGGGTTGGGGCAGCTATTGCAGCTGGAAGTCAACAAGAAAAAGGAATCTGTGCTCTCTTAGTGAAACATGAAAAAGACAACAAAATAAATAAATTATAAATTATATATCCATTATAAAAAATAAAATGCCAACCTCCATAACTAAATATTCAACTTAACGAAATTAAAAGACCAATATCCCCTATACGATTAGTTATGCAAGTAATCAACCCAGACAAATACCTTGATATTGAACTATAGTAAATTACTAAACAATAAGAGACCAACCCTAATCCATCTCAGCCTACTAGAATTCTTAACAAATTAGGACTAATAATTATAAGAACCATTCTTATAATAAAAATCACTACTAAATATAAAAATCGTATAGAAGAATACCTTCTATAACCTATATACTGACATCTATATAAAATAACTATAGAAGAAATAAATAATACAACTGAACAAAACACTAAACTAACCCAGTCAAAAAACAAAACATAAAAAACATTAACTGAATTTAAAGAAAACAACTTAATTTCTAAAAAAAGGTAAAAGTCCAAACAAAAAAAATAAATACCAAAATACATCATTAAAATAGAAAAGATAAAAAAAATGTAAAAATAAATAACATAATAATTAATATTAAACATAAACCTAAGGCTATAATTAACTCAGCATCTAAGACTCCACAAATCTTTATTTTAATTAAAATACTTAAATTAAAAAAATAAATCAATAATTATAATTATATAAATAATAGGAACTAAATGTAAAAAGCATAAAAAATATTCCCGAAAAGTTACAAAAGAAAAACAATAAGAATTATGAAAAATACCATGATTTGAATAACTAAATAAATAAAAACTAAAAAAAGCTCTAATAAAAGAGATTATAGCAAAATAAAATCTAGACCTATCCCAAAACATTATTATTCTAACAATAATATAAACCTCTCTTAAAAAATTCAATCTGGGAGGACACCTTATATTAAAAGAACAAAAGATAAATCAAAAAAAAGAAATACTTGGCATAAAAGTAATTAACCCCTTATTTAAATAAAAACTTCGACTAATAAAACGTTCATAACTAATATTAGATAAACAAAACAAAGCAGAAGAACAGAGACCATGACCGACTATTATTAAATAAGAGCCTACAAGACCAGTTTTAGTTATTGTTAATATACCTATTAAAGATAAACCTATATGAGCTACTGAAGAGTAAGCAATTAAACACTTAATGTCACCTTGAATAAAACAAATAAATCTTACTAACAAAGAACCAAATAAAGACAAAGAATACCACATAAAAGAATACTTATTAAAAATATTTTCGTATATAAATATAAACCGAATAATACCATAACCACCAATCTTTAATAAAATACCGGCTAAAACCATAGAACCAAAAATAGGAGAATATACATGTGCTTTTGGAAGCCAAAAATGGAATATAAACAGAGGCAACTTTACCATAAAAGCAAATACAGAAACTAAATGAATAAAAAATCTAATATTAAACCCATAAAAATAATCAAAAAATAACCTCCCATACTTAAAAAAAACATAAATTAAAAATAAAAAAAGAGGTAGAGAAGCAAATAAAGTATAAAAAAAAAGATATAACCCTGAAATAAGACGATCAGGTTGATATCCTCAACCTATAATAATAACAAATAGAGGAACTAAGCTAAACTCAAAAAATACATATATTAATAAATAATTCAAAAAACAAAAAACGAAATATAAAAAAAAAGACAAACAATAATTTACAAAAATCAAATAACAAAAACTTAAGTTTAAAGAAAAACTTATACAACATAAATACATTAAGCAAGTAATATAAAAAGTTAATAAAATTAATCAATAAGAAATACAATCTAAACCAAAAAAATACCTTAAATTACAAAAAAAAAAATCATAATTTATTAAAAATATAAACACCAAAATTATAAAAAACCTATATTGAATAACAACCAAACAATTTATAAAAATTAAAGGGATCATAAAAACTAAATAAAAAACAATTCCTATCATAATATTAAAGAATTTAAATAATCATTTCCATGACTACGAATTATTGAAACTAAAACAGAAAGTCCTAAAGCACCTTCACATACAAAAAAAGTTATAAGTAAAACATACAAATAAAATGAATAATCATATATTAGACAATAAATAAAAATTAAAAAAAGAAGATAAAGAACAATAAATTCTAAACTTATTAAACATAATAAAATATGCTTACGGATAAAAATGAAACAAAATAAACCTATAATTATTAAATAAATAAAAACTAAACTCATTAGTAACTATACTAGTAATTTAATTTAAAATATTAGTTTTGTAAACTACTCTTAGATATAGTATCTCTAGTGTATCATCAAGACCATAATATGATATCTTAAATCTCCAAAACTTATATTTTTATAAACTACTTGATGAAATAAAATTAACTATTATCAAAATTATAATAATTACATCAACATTAACATTAATTATTAAAACTCCTATATCCATAGGAATCTCACTATTAATACAAACTATAATAATAATCTTGATTATAAACAAAATAATTACATCATCATGATTTATTATAATTACATTCTTAATAATAATTGGAGGATTATTAATTCTATTCACGTACATAAGAAGAATTGCATCAAACGAAAAATTTAAACTTAATTTAAAATCATTAATTCTTATAATTATTATTATTATTATATATGACGAAATAATGATTGAACAACAAATTTTTGAAACTCAGGAATTAACAGAAAAAACCCTAGAAAAAATTTCCCTAAGAAAAATATATAGAAAAACAATAATAATAACTATAATGATGGTACTTTACTTACTATTAACCATAATTGTAATTGCAAAAATTGTTAAACATCATGAAGGGCCCCTACGATCTAAAACTTATGAACAAATCATTTCGGAAAACAAACCAATTAATTAAAATCATTAATAATTCATTAATTGACTTACCTGCACCAGTTAACTTATCTGCATGATGAAACTTTGGTTCCATACTAGGATTATGTTTAATAATTCAACTCATTTCAGGAATCATTCTATCTATACATTACACTTCAAATATTGAAATAGCTTTCAATAGAATCAGACATATTTCACGAAACGTAAACTATGGATGATTAATACGAACTATACATTCTAATGGAGCCTCATTATTCTTCATATGTCTATATGTACATACAGGACGAGGAATCTATTATGGATCATACAAAATAAAAAAAACTTGAATTATAGGATTAATTTTGTTATTAACAACTATAGCAACAGCATTCTTAGGTTACGTTCTACCATGAGGTCAAATATCTTTTTGAGGAGCTACAGTTATTACTAATTTATTATCAGCAATCCCTTACATAGGAGATACTTTAGTAAAATGAATCTGAGGTGGTTTTGCTGTAGATAATGCAACCTTATCACGATTTTTTAGGTTACATTTCATATTACCATTCCTAATTTCAGCTATAGCAATTATTCATTTAATATTCCTACACGAAACTGGATCTAACAATCCAATTGGAATTAACTCAAATATTGACAAAATTCCATTCCACCCATACTTTTCTATTAAAGATATTATAGGCTTTATAGTAATAATTACTATATTAGTATCTATTAACTTAATAGAACCTTACATAATAGCCGACCCAGACAACTTTACTCCAGCTAACCCTATAATCACTCCAATTCACATTCAACCTGAATGATATTTTCTATTTGCATATGCAATTCTACGATCAGTACCTAACAAGCTAGGTGGAGTTATAGCACTATTTATATCAATCTTAATTTTAATTATTCTTCCATTTTCCATAAAAATAAAATTTAAAGGAATTGAATTCTACCCAATAAGACAAATTAACTTTTGAATATACATTTCTACAGTAATTTTATTAACATGAATCGGAGCTCGGCCAGTAGAAATGCCATATATTAATACAGGACTTACCTTAACATTAATATATTTCTTATATTTTATTACCGATCCTATATTGACCAAAGCATGAGACAAAATAACTAAATAGTCATTTAGCTTATAATATTAAAGCATATATTTTGAAAATATAATAAAGACATAAAATTTAATGACTTCACAAAAAAAAATGATAAAAAACTAAGACCTTTAAAAAACAAAAAAAAAATACATAATTTAAACTAATAGGCAAATAACACTTTCAAGATAAATATATAAGCTTATCATAACGATACCGTGGAAAAGATGCACGAACTCAAATAAAAAAATAACATATAAAAACCAACTTAAAAAAAAAAAAAATAGAAATATAATCACCACCCATAAAAAGTATTACAGTAATCAAACAAATAAAAATAATTCTTGAATACTCTGAAATAAACAAATAAGCAAATCCACCTGAACCATACTCGACATTAAACCCTGATACTAATTCTCTTTCACCCTCAGAAAAATCAAAAGGAGAACGATTAGTTTCAGCTATACAACAAGAAAGTCAACAAAAAAATATAGGTAAAGAAATAAAACTAAATCATAAATAAAATTGATATAAACATAAATCATAAAAAGTATATCTATCAACTATTAAAAAATAACAAAGTAAGATTAGAGATAAAGTAACCTCATAAGAAATAGACTGAGAGATTCTACGAACACAACCTAAAATTGAATAAATTCTATTTGAACATCAGCCACAAATTATTAAAGAATATACACTTAAACTAGAGCAACTTAAAAAAAACAACAAACCAAACCTAAACTCAATACAATTTACATAAAATGGAAACAAAACCCAAATAAATAAAGATTGAATTAAACTAAATAAAGGACAAAAATAATAAATTAAAATATTAGAATTTAAAGGTCATGAAGACTCCTTTAAAAATAACTTAATCCCATCTCTGAATGGCTGAAAGAAACCATAGAAACCAACTTTATTAGGACCTAACCGTAACTGACAATATCTTAAAACCTTACGCTCCAATAAAGTAAAAAATCCAACAGATAATAATACTATAACCATTAAGACTAAAAAAATTAAAATAAAAATTATTGAATATAATCCTAACTATATATTTAAATTCTAAATTTAATGCATAAAAATATTTCTGCCAAATCAACTCAATAAAAAACAATTAATAGAATTGCATTAAATGGTCCTTTCGTACTAATTTAATATAAAAATTTTAAGATAGAAACCAACCTGGCTTACACCGGTCTGAACTCAAATCATGTAAGAATTTAAAAGTCGAACAGACTTAGAAAATTAAAAACTACCCCAAAATCTAATCTTAATTCAACATCGAGGTCGCAAACTTCAATATAAATAAGAACTCCCCATTGAAATTACGCTGTTATCCCTAAGGTAGCTATTTCTTATAATCAAATAAAATCGAATCATAATTATCATAAATTAATGAATAAAAAAAATAAAGTTAAAATTTATTATCCGCCCCAGAAAAAATAATAAAACTATTTAAACAAATAAAATTAAACAAAAAATTATTTCTATATAAAATTAAAATTAAACCTCTATAGGGTCTTATCGTCCCTAAAAAACAATTAAGCTTTTTAACCTAAAAATAAAATTTTAATTATAAAAAAAATAAAACAAGTATTTCATATATTCATTCATTCCAGTTCACAATTAATGAACTAATTATTATGCTACCTTTGTACAGTCAATATACTGCAGCTATTTAAAATAAATCATTGAGCAGAACCTACTTTTAAAAATTATCCTAAAAGAAATGTTTTTGTTAAACAGTTGAATACTAATATTTGTCGAATTCATAATAAATTATTTTAAAATTATACTAATTAAATCAATATTAATCTAATAAATTAATTCAATAAAAAAGCTTAATAAAAAAATAAATAATAAAAAATAATAAACAAAAATTTTCAATTTAATACAAACTTTAATTTAAAATACTAAAAATATAAAAAAATTTAAAAACAAAAATTTTAATAGAAAATAGAGATTATCCCCCATATATTTAAGATTTTTAATAAAATCTATAATTAAATTAAATCTTAAGCAACCAGATATAATAAAAAACGAATAACCTTTAACTACCATAAAAAAATTCTTAAAGTTTATAAAACAACTAATAAAAATTCCTAATAAATCATTTTATTTCGGGAAAAAAAAAATAAATTTAATATTTAAAATTACCCTGATACAAAAGGTACTAAAAATTATTCCTCAATAATTTTAATAAAACTTATCAGTTAAAACTTATAAAATAATTTCTTTTAAAATACTAATATAAATTAAATTAAAAAAAAAAAAAAAAAAAAAAAAAAAAAATTCTATAATTCAATACGAATTATTGGAAATAATTTTCTTATTAATGTAAGTAATAAGCTTTTATAAGCTACGTCTTGCTTATCTAACCTCACCTTCCGGTAAAATTACTTTGTTACGACTTATCCTACCATTAGGAGTGACGGGCGATATGTACATGAATTAAAACTTTATTCAAATTAATTAAGTAATTAAAATTACTATTAAATCCTTAATAATATTATTATAAATAAACAATAACTAATTTAAAAATAAAACTAAAGTAACCCAAACTATCCTTCATAAAAACTGCACCTTGACCTAAAATAATTTAAATAAATAAAAGAAAATTATCCTTTAATAAAACATTCTATTACATAGAGATATACAAATAAATAAGAGGTAAAACATATCGTGGTTTATCGATTAAAGTTCAGATTCCTCTAAAAAGGTATAATTCACCGCCAAATTCTTTGAGTTTCATAGTAAATAACTACTATTGTCCTGTAAATATAAGCCAAAAATAATAGGGTATCTAATCCTAGTTTAATGCTATGGTTTAAAAAAAATTTTAAAAAGTTGTTTTTTTTTAAATAAATTCCACCTAAATTTAAATTTTATAATAACCTAAACTATTAAAATTTATTTTAAACCTAAATTATTAACATAAATAAATTGTATAACCGCGAATGCTGGCACAACATTAATCTATTTTAATAAAATATCTTAAATAAAACTTTTTACTTAATAAATCCTTATTACTGATTTAACTTTATAATTTATATAATTATACATATAACTCTTCATATAAGCTAATAAAATAGCTAGAATCAAACTAATTGATATTTATTCAAAGGTAATTGGCCCTAAGACGGTCACAACTAATAATTTTATATAAATAGTTAAATACAGCTGATATTTTATACTAATTAATTGGGGGAATTAATAGATATCAATTTTAAATCTCTAAATTACTGTAAAATAACATTATTATTTAAATAAATAATGAGGTAATTGGCCCTAAGACGGTCACAACTAATAATTCTATATAAATAGTTAAATACAGCTGATATTTTATACTAATTAATTGGGGGAATTAATAGATATCAATTTTAAATCTCTAAATTACTGTAAAATAACATTATTATTTAAATAAATAATGAGGTAATTGGCCCTAAGACGGTTATAATTAATAATTTTATATAAATAGTTAAATAAACTTATATTTTATACTAATTAATCGGAGGAATTAATAGATATAGGGTTATTAAATACTATAAAATATATTATTAATAAATATTAATTTTCATTAATATTAATTTATATAATATATATATATATATATATATTACTAAGAAATCAAACTCTTAATCACTAAAATAAAATATTAAATAAAGTGAACAATATTATAAATAAGCTTTCCCTATGGAATAATTGATCTTCCTTTTTTTTTTTTGGCTACAAAAAAAGGAAGATCCTTATTTGGCTATTATAATAATATATTTATATAAATATTAATTATTTGTTTAATTTAAAATTTATTTAAACTTAATTATTTTGTATAATAATTATATACTATTTATAAAAATAAATTTTATTATAATGTAATTATTTATTATAATATAAATATATTATTATAGTATAATAATTAAATATTTTATAATAATATAAATCTATCCTCTTAGATAAAGAGGATAGATTCAATATTAAAATATATATATATTAATTAATAATTATTTATTATATAATAAATTATTTAAAATATAATAGTATATTATATAATATATATTAATATATAATAAATATTTATTATAATATAACAATCTATAGTTTATATTAAGAATAAAAATTGACCCTATAAAATTTAAAATTTATAAAAATAAATAGAATATAGGTTAGTATTGTGTATACTAAGATAGCAATAACCACTAAAAGTAAAATAAAACTAATTAAAATTTATTATTTAATAAAATCTCTTAAATTTCTGCTGGTAAATTAAAATTCTTAAAAAAAATTTTTCTTTTTTAAGCAAAGGCCAAACTCGCTTTTTTTCAAGTAAATATTAGTAATAAAAAATATAATTTA